TTTAAACTTTAATATGAAATTACGATAATAACGGCAAAACGATTTATTAAAATTAGAATATAATTTCTTAAATATATAATAAGAATAAAGGGGATTTACAATGATCTCAACCGGCAATCATATATTAATATAATATATTAAATAATATAAATTAATAATATATATATATTAATATAATATATTAAATAATATAAATTAATAATATATATATATTAATATAATAATAAGGTAAATCTACCCTCCTTATAATAGAGGGTAGATTTACAATTATAATATATTAAATAATATAAATTAATAATATATATATATTAATATAATATATTAAATAATATAAATTAATAATATATATATATTAATATAATATATATTAATATAATATATTAAATAATATAAATTAATAATATATATATATTAATATAATATATTAAATAATATAAATTAATAATATATATATATTAATATAATAATAAGGTAAATCTACCCTCCTTATAATAGAGGGTAGATTTACAATTATAATATATTAAATAATATAAATTAATAATATATATATATTAATATAATATATTAAATAATATAAATTAATAATATATATATATTAATATAATTTTAATGGGTAATTAATTTATTTATTTTAATTATAGTCAAAGAGTTTATTAATAATGACATTCTTTCTTTTTTTTCAAAAAAAAAAAAAAAAAAGAAAGAATTTTAGGTTGGGATAATTTATATCTTCATATAAATAATATTATTAATAATTAATTCTTATTAATGTAATTGCCGTTATTTTTGTTTTTAGTAGATAAATAAAATGGAATAACTGAAATTTTAATAATATTTATTATTAATTTTTCTCTCCAATTAAAGATTTAAATCAAATTTTATTAGTTAATATTATATTTATAGCTTACCCCAATAAGCTATTAAATATAAATTTATTATTAATTTTTCTCTCCAATTAAAGATTTAAATCAAATTTTATCAGTTAATATTATATTTATAGCTTACCCCAATAAGCTATTAAATATAAATTTATTATTAATTTTTCTCTCCAATTAAAGATTTAAATCAAATTTTATCAGTTAATATTATATTTATAGCTTACCCCAATAAGCTATTAAATATAAATTTGAAATACATAATTTTTTTATCTTACAGTAGGATCAGTTATTAAAGAGAAACTTATCAACGGATCTTCGATATTGTTAGGAATATTCTCTTTAATTTCATACTGAAGGGGGGGAAAACCGTTTTTTTTATTGGCCGTTATTTTCTAAAATAAATATTAAAGTTTGATTCTAGCTTTAGAATTAGTTTTATAAATTAATTATATACAATTTTATTAAACATCAATAAGTAGTAATTTATATTTTTATAATTTTTATTTTTTTAAAGAAATTTATTAAAAATAGATTAATTTTGTGCCAGCATTCGCGGTTATACAATTTATTTATATTAATTTTATTGGTAAATATTAATATTTAAATTTAGGCTATACTTTTATTTATACTTAGGTGGAATTTGTATATTAATTAAATTCTAATTTTTTTAATTTTAAGCTTTTATTTTAAACTAGGATTAGATACCCTATTATTTTAAGTCTAATGTTTAATAATTCCTGAATATTAATAGTTAAGTTCTATAAAAATCAAAGAATTTGGCGGTAATTTATCTTTCTGGAGGAATCTGTTCTTTAATTGATGAACCACAATAGTTTAAACCTTAATTTTATTTGTATACCGCTATGATTAAGGAATGTTTTAAAAGAAAATTTTCTTTTTTTTAAAGAAAAAATATTAGGTCAAGGTGCAGTTTTATTTAGGTTAGCATGGATTACTTTAATGTTAATTTTTAAAGGATATTAATTTAATAAATTAATTGAAATGGGATTTAGTAGTAATTTTAATTAATTAATTATTTTGAATTTGATTCTAAGTTATGTACATATCGCCCGTCACTCTCAATAACATGAGATAAGTCGTAACAAAGTAGATGTACCGGAAGGTGTATCTAGAATGGACAAATTATAGCTTATACTAAAGCTTATTATTTACATTAATATTAAAATATTTTATTTAATTTGATAAAAGTTTAATTTTAAGATTTAACTTTAATTATGATTTTAGTTTTTAAATAAAGTTTTAATATAACTGACAAGGGATATTAATATTATTTTATAATAATTTATAGTACCTTTTGTATCAGGGTAATTTAATTACTAAAATTATAGTTTTTTATCTCGAAAAAAAGAGATCTAATTTATATTAATTTTTTTTATGTCAATAAAATTATAAATTATATTTTTGTAATAAAATGTTAATCGTTCTTTTTATATCTAGTTATTTAGGAAATCAATTAAATTGAAGATTAAGGATTATTTTTTTATAGTTATTATATTAATCTTAAATAATTTGGGATAAGCTATTTTTTTTTTTAAAATATAATAAAAATAATTTTTATTTATTTTAATATTTTATATTGAGTTTTTAATAAATTAGGATTTGTTATTTTAATTTTATATTATTTATATTATTACTAAATTAATTTATAAAATAATTTTTTCTATAAAATAATGATTTAATTAGTATAATTTTTAATTAATTTTTAATGAACTCGACAAAATTAATTTTCAACTGTTTATCAAAAACATTTCTTTTAGCGTTTTTATTAAAAGTAAATTCTGCCCTATGATATTTTTAAATGGCTGCAGTATTTTGACTGTGCAAAGGTAGCATAATAATTAGTCATTTAATTGTTGACTTGAATGAATGAATACATGAGAGATTAATTTTATTAATTTTATTATTAAAATTTTATTTTTAAGTAAAAAAGCTTAATTTTAATTTTGGGACGATAAGACCCTAAAGAACTTTATTACTATTATTTATTAATATTAATTAGTAAATTAAATTATATTAATAATTTTATTTTTTTTTATTGGGGTGATAAATAAATTAAACTTTATTTAATTAAATCATTAATTTATGATTATTATGATCTGTTTTTACAATTAGAAGAAGAAGTTACCTTAGGGATAACAGCGTAATTTTAATGGGGAGTTCATATCTATATTAAAGTTTGCGACCTCGATGTTGAATTAAGATAAATATAGGGGGTAGATTTTTTATTATTAAGTCTGTTCGACTTTTAAATTCTTACATGATTTGAGTTCAAACCGGTGTAAGCCAGGTTGGTTTCTATCTTAAATTAATTATTGTTTCATAGTACGAAAGGACCTGCGACAACAAAAAAAATTTTGTTCCATTAACGAATACAACTATTGATTTGGCAGATTAGTGCATTAAATTTAGAATTTAAGAAAGTAATATTTATACATTCAATAATTATTTTAATAGTAGTTTTAATCTTGCTAGTTATAGTTATAGTTTCAGTAGGGTTTTTTACCTTATTTGAGCGTAAGATTTTAAGTTACATACAAATTCGTAAGGGTCCTAATAAGGTTGGGTTTGCCGGTCTATTACAACCTTTTAGAGATGGTTTGAAGTTGTTCCTAAGGGAACATGTATGACCAATTAATTCAAATATATTAATTTATTATTTATGCCCAATGTATAGATTAGTTCAATCTTTGTTTATTTGATGTTTATTTCCCTTATTTGTAAATCTAATTGAATATAATTTTTCTTTAATTTTATTTCTTTGTATTTCTGGTGTTGGGGTTTATGGATTAATTATTTGTGGTTGGTCATCAAATAGTATGTACTCCATACTTGGGTGTTTGCGAAGTGTCTCTCAAGCAATTTCTTATGAAGTATCTTTTTCTCTAGTATTACTATGTTACTTTCTTTTAGCTTGTAGTTATAATTTAACTGAAATGTATAAAATACAGATAAATTGTTGATTTATTTTAATTTCTATACCTATATTTTTTTGTTGATTCTCTTGTTGTTTAGCCGAAACAAATCGACCCCCCTTTGATTTTTCTGAAGGTGAAAGAGAACTAGTTTCCGGGTTTAATGTTGAGTATGGATCCGGTGGATTTGCTATACTGTTTATTTCAGAATATTCTAGTATTATTTTCATATGTTTTATAACTAATACAATTTTTTTAGGTGGTGATTTTTTTTCCTTTTATTTTTTTTTAAAATTAATTATTCTCTGCTATATTTTCATCTGAATCCGTTGCTCTTTACCTCGTTATCGTTATGATAAACTTATGTATTTGGCATGAAAAAGTTATTTGCCTATAACTTTAAATTATATTATATTTTTTATTTTAATAAAAATTATTGTTTTTTAATCATTTTTTTTTGCAAAGCTATTAAATATTAATCTTTAATGTATTTTCAAAATACATGCTTTATATAAGCTAAATAGCTAATTAATTAGCTTATCCCAAATTTTTACAAATACTGGATCTGAAACAAAATATGCAAAATACATTAAAGTTAATACAAATCCAATTTCAGTATAAGGTATTTCAACGGGACGAGCACCAATTCAAGTTAGTAAAATTACAATACAACTAAATAATCAAAAATTAAGTTGTCTTAGAGGATAAAAAATAATACCCTTAAATTTATTTTTTATAGAAAAAGGCAGAATAATTAAGATTAAAATTGAAAAAAATAATGCTATTACACCCCCCAATTTATTCGGGATTGATCGAAGGATCGCATATGCAAAAAGAAAGTATCATTCTGGTTGGATGTGAATTGGGGTAACCATAGGATTAGCAGGAGTGAAATTATCTGGGTCTGATAATAGATAAGGTTCGAGTATATTTAATGTTAAAAGTATTCTTAAAATAATAGTAAATCCTATTATATCTTTAATTGAAAAATACGGGTGGAACGGAATTTTGTCAATGTTTGAATTTAATCCAATCGGATTATTAGATCCGGTCAAATGTAAGAAAAATAAATGAATAATTGTTATTATTGCAATAATAAATGGAAGGAGAAAATGTAAACTAAAAAATCGTGATAGTGTTGCGTTATCAACTGCAAATCCACCCCAAATTCAGTTTACAAGCATAACACCGATATACGGGATTGCTGATAACAAGTTGGTAATTACAGTTGCCCCCCAAAACGACATTTGCCCTCAGGGCAAAACATAACCTAAAAAGGCCGCAGCTATAGTTAATAATATAATTGCTAACCCAATTCTTCATGTTTTAATAAATTTATAAGAACCATAATATATACCTCGCCCAGTATGTAAATAAATACAAATAAAAAACATAGATGCCCCGTTAGAATGAATAGTTCGTATTATTCATCCGTAATTTACATCTCGAGTAATATGATTAACTCTATTAAATGCTATACTAATGTCAGAGGTATAGTGTATTGATAGTAAAATTCCAGAAATTAATTGAATTATTAAGCATACTCCTAAAATTGATCCAAAATTTCATCATGCTGACAAATTATAGGGAGCCGGTAAATCAATTAGTGAATTGTTAAAAATTTTAAGTAAAGGATTATATTTTATAGTAGATTTATTCATATGTTTTTGATCGTAGGGGTCCTTCATGATGTTTAACAATCTTTCTTACTACAATTATTGTAACTAATAAATATAAAACTATTAGTATAGTGATTAAAAGTGATATTTTATTATATAATTTAATTATGGAGTATCTTTCAAACTTTAATTCCATCATTCTTTGAATTTCATTAACTTGATTTTCATTTATTAATTCTTCGATAAATATTAATATAATAATAATTAGTAAAGTTAAATTAACATTAAATTTAAATTTTTCATTTGATGCAATTCTTCTTATATATGTAAACAAAATTAATAACCCTCCAACTATTATAAGAAACGTAATTATAGAGAATCATGAGGTAAATATTATTTTATTTATTAATATTGTTATTAAAGTTGTTTGAATTAGTAAAGAAATCCCTATAGTTATGGGGTTGGATAAAATTGGTACAACAGTTGATAAAATTATTATAATTTTAATTATTATTATTTTAATTTCAGTATATAGTTTAATAAAGAATTCAGATTTTGGAGATCTAAGGTATAACAATTTATTATACTGATGCTTTAAAGAAATTAATCTATGTTAAGTTTACAAAACTTATATTTTATTTAAATTATTAAAACTAATGAATTTATTTATTTTTATTTATATATTTATATTTGCAGTTGTTTCATTAATAATAATTCGTAAACATCTTCTTCTTTGTCTTTTAAGATTAGAATTCATAGTTTTATCATTATTATTTTTATTAATTTTGTTTTGTTATAATTTCTCCTATAATTTTTACATTTATATTATTCTGATAACTTTTTATGTTTGTGAAGGTGTATTAGGTTTAAGAGTTCTAGTAAGTATAATTCGATTTCACGGCAATGATTATCTTAATTCTATATTCTTATGATAAAAATTTTCTTATATATAATTTTTATGACCCCTCCAATATTTTTTATAAATTCTTGATATGTTACACAATTATTTTTAACAATTCTTATATTTATTTTTTGTTTAAGAAATTTAACTTTATTTTTTAGAAGATTATCTTATATTTTCGGTATTGATTATATTTCCTATGGATTGATTATTTTAACAATTTTAATTTCAAGATTAATAATTATTTCAAGATCAAGGATTTTTACTATATCAAGAAGTAGGTTTTTTATTAGAATAAATTATACACTTTGTTTTTGTTTAATTTTAGTTTTTAGTTTTACTAATATAATATATATGTATTTATTTTTTGAATTCAGATTAATTCCTCTTATTATTTTAGTATTTGGTTGGGGATACCAACCTGAGCGATTAATTTCTGGACTTTATTTATTTTTTTATACAATTCTGGCCTCTCTACCACTTTTAATAATAATTCTATATATATATATAAATTTTTATTCAATATTTTTTGATATAAAATTTGGTGAGCCGTCTTCATTTATTTCTCACTTTTGTTTGATTTTTGCATTTTTAGTAAAATTACCTATATTTATATTTCATTTTTGATTACCTAAGGCACATGTTGAAGCTCCTATTTCAGGGTCTATAATTTTAGCTGCACTTATACTTAAAATTGGGGGATACGGAATTATTCGTTTTATATTTTTTAATGAAAATATATTTTTACGATTTAGTTACTTTTGGTTTTCATTATCAATTATTGGTTCAATTTTAGTAAGATTGGTATGCTTAATCCAGGGAGATATAAAATGTTTAATTGCTTATTCATCAGTTGCACATATGGGGTTAAGTTTGATTGGTCTATTAAGAATAACAAAGGTAGGATTAATTGGGGCATACTTAATGATAATTAGTCATGGGTTCTGTTCATCTGGATTATTCTGTTTAGCCAATATTTCTTATGAACGTTTATTGAGACGAAGATTTTTTATTAATAAAGGTATATTAATATTTATACCTAGAATAAGATTAATATGGTTTATGTTGTGTTCGTTTAATATAAGATGTCCACCTAGAATTAATTTTATTAGCGAGGTAATAATTTTTATATCTATAATTAGCTATTGAAGTAATTCAATTTATTATATTATTCCAATTTCATTTTTTTCTGCATGTTTTAGATTTTATTTATTTAGATTTTCACAGCACGGTAAATTTCATAATTTGTATTCATTCTCAAATTCAACAATTCGTGAATATTTATTAATTTTTATTCACTTAATTCCACTACTTTTGATTGTAATTAATTTTACATTATTTATTATTTAATTTAAGTATTTTAATTAAAATAAGGATTTGTGGTTTCCTAGATAAATATGTATTTCTTAAATATTGATAAAAATATATTTTAATATATATTGGTTTATATTTATATTCATTTTATCCTTAATAAGATTTGCATTAGCAATTTATTTTTGTTTCATAGATTACACAATAATATTAGAATGAAAAGTATTTTATTTTAATGCTGTTTCTATGTACTATTTAATCTTACTGGATTGAGTATCCCTTTTTTTTTGTGCTACTGTTATACTTATTTCTTCTATAGTAATTTTATACAGAATTAATTATATTGGGGTGATAACAAACAACTCTAATCGATTCTTATTTATTGTGATTTTATTTGTATTTAGAATATTATTAATAATTTTAAGACCAAATATTTTGAGAATCATGCTTGGTTGGGATGGCCTTGGGTTAGTTTCTTATTGTTTAGTTATTTATTATAATTCAATAAAAAGATACTTGGCTGGTATAATTACTTGTCTAACAAATCGTTTAGGTGATATTGGATTATTAATTTCTATTTGCTGAATCTTCTCCTATGGGAGATGACATTTTATATATTTCAATAATTTTTATAGAAATTATATTTTTTATATAGTTGTTATCTCATGTTTTACAAGGAGTGCTCAAATTCCATTTTCATGTTGACTTCCTGCAGCAATAGCTGCACCAACACCAGTTTCATCTTTAGTTCACTCATCTACTCTTGTAACTGCTGGAGTTTATCTGTTAATTCGATTTTCGCATTGTATAAATATTTTAAATAAATATTTTTTATTTATTGGTGTTATAACTATAATTTTTTCATCTTTGTGTGCTTGTTACGAATTTGATTTAAAAAAAATCATTGCTCTTTCTACTTTAAGCCAGCTTGGTTTAATAATAAGATCATTATTCATAGGAATAGTTGACTTATCATTTTTTCATTTATTAACCCATGCAATATTTAAATCCCTTCTTTTTTTATGTTCGGGGATTTTTATTTTTTACATAAATGATAATCAAGATATTCGAATAATAGGCTCAGTTTCTTCTTTTATGCCATTAACTACTTCCTGTTTTAATATCTCAAATTTGACTCTTTGTGGAATCCCATTCTTGTCAGGGTTTTATTCTAAGGATTTTTTAATTGAAAATATATCATTTTTTGGGATAAATTTTTTTTTAATAATATTATTTTATTTTTCACTTGGTTTAACTGCATGTTATAGATTTCGGTTATTTTATTATACAATAATTATGGGAACTAAGACCGTTTCATTTAATTTCATAATAGAAGATTTAAGATTAATGAAAGTTAGAATTATAATTCTAACTTTATTTTCTGTATCGACAGGATGTATAATTATATGATTACTTAATTTTGATCTTTATTTTATTATTTTGCCTTTTAAATTAAAAATTCTATCCTTATTACTAGTGGTAATGGGATTATGGTTGGGTATAGAAATAAATAAGTTTAAGTATTTGTTTAAATTAAAATATTATATTTTTAATGGATACATATGATTTATACACAGATATTCATTTTATGCTTATAGGATTACATTTAAATTGAGATTGGCAACAGCTTATTGTTTATCTTATTGAGGTGAATACTATGGTGCAGTTGGATTAAGATTATATCTAGTTAAACTTTCTAATTTCTTTCAAAAATATTCTAATAATAATCTAAAAATATTCTTAATATCATTTTTGATATGATTTATTTATATAATTTATTTTAATAGCTTATTTAGAGCATAATACTGAAGATATTGGGGAGATATACTTATCTTAAAATAAAATTCATAGGAATAATCCTTTTTTTTAACGAAAATAAAATGTTTTATAAACTATATGAATAAAGAAATAAACGGAATTAAACCGCTTGAAAAATTAGTTAGCAGCTATTTTTCTATCTTAATCTCTTTTAATTAGAAAATTATTCAATTGTCTTATTAACATTAAGATACCTCAATTTTGGTTTTAATTAAAACATGAGAATTACTCTTATTATTAGGTCGAAACTAAATGTAAATTTTACTTCTTTGTTAGAGAAAAGCCATTTAGCACTTTTTAATTGCAAATTAAATATTATAATTAATTATAATCCCTAATTTGTTCAATTGAGCATACCATTATATCATTCATGATATAACCCTAAAATTAAAATTAAAATAAATCTTAATCTTGTAATAATTCAATAAAAAATAATGGAATAACTTAAAGTTATAATTATTGGAATAATAATAATAATTTCAATATCAAAAATTAAAAATAAAACAGCAATAAGAAAAAAGTGAATGGAAAACGGTAATCGTTTATAAGATATTGGATTAAATCCACATTCAAAGGGTGTAGATTTTTGTAAATCAATAATAGATTTCTTTCTAATAGCAAAAATTAGAATACAAATAATTAAGACTAATAAAATTACAATAAATATAAATAACAAAAGTTTATTAATTATTCATTTTAATTTTATTTAAACCTTCAAGTTGGAAGCTTGATATACTATTATAATAAATGAATTATTTACCTCATCAATAAACTGAGATATAGAGGAACAGTCACACAACATCAACAAAATGTCAGTATCAAGCTGATGCTTCAAATCCTACGTGGTGAGTTCTTGAAAAATGTAATTTAATTATTCGTAATAGGGATACTACAATAAAAATTGTACCAATAATTACATGTAGTCCATGAAATCCAGTTCTTATAAAAAATGTTCTACCATAAATAGAGTCAGAAATACAAAATGGTGATTCAATATATTCATAAAGTTGAAGTATAGAAAAATAAACACCTAAAATAATAGTTAAAATTATTCTATGAATTATTTGATTATAGTTTTTATTTAAAATAGAATTATGAGCTCAAGTTATTGTGACACCTGATGACAATAAAATTATTGTATTAAGTAACGGAATATTCATTGGATCAAAAGTTTTAATACCAATGGGGGGTCATTGTAACCCAATTTCTATGGTTGGTGAAAGTCTTCTATGAAAAAATGCTCAAAAAAATGAAGAAAAAAACAAAATTTCAGACAGAATAAAAAGAATTATACCCAATTTTATTCTAAGAATAACTTTCTTAGTATGAAGTCCTTGAAATGTAGATTCTCGAGTAACATCTCGCCACCATTGAATTATTGTTATAATAATAATCACAAACCCTAAATAAAATAAATATATATTTATTTTATGGAATCATATAATTATACCTCTTGTAATTGTTATTACCCCCACAGACCCAGTAATAGGCCATGGTCTGTTGTCTACTAAATGAAATGGATGATTATTCATTTATACTTCTCTTGAGTATAGATTAGTTAAAGTTATAAAAACATAAGATTGAATGATGGCAACCGCTGACTCAAAAATTATTAAAATTAAAAAAATAATTATACAAGAAATTACAACAACTATTTGAGTGGAATTTCTCCCTAATAAAGACATTAATAGATGACCAGCAATTATATTAGCAGTTAGACGTACGGCCAAAGAGCCTGGGCGAATCAGATTTCTAATTGTTTCAATTAAAACTATGAAAGGTATAAGTAATGAAGGGGTTCCAGAAGGAACCAAATGACTAAATATTGAATTAGTATGATTAATTCATCCAAACAATATAAATCCTACTCATATTGGTAGTGCTAATGATAAAGAAAAAAGTAAATGGGAACTTGATGTGAAAATATAAGGTAAAAGACCTATAATGTTATTAAAAAAAATAATTATAAATAAACTTAATATAATTAGTGTTATACCCTGATATTTTATTAAAGAAACCAGTTCATGATGAAGTTTATTAAAAACGTATGTAAATACTACAGAAATTTTGTTTTCTAGCAACCAAAATTTTTTTGGAAATAAATAAATAAAAATTAATCTTCTTAATCAATTAAGAGATAAAATCCCAGTACAAGGATCAAAAACAGAAAAAAGATTGGTTATCATATTCATGGTATAGTTTTACTATAATATTTAATTTTAATATTGTAATTTACCGTAAAATAAAAGTAAATTATACTTAGGGCTAAAATTATTAAAAACATAAATATTGATATTATTCTTATTCATCAAATTGGTGCTATTTGAGGCAAAAAGAATTATTAATAATAATATTTTTAAATTGACAAATTAATGTTTTAATAAACTAAATTCTTTCAGTAAAAGTAGTCATTAATTACTATAATTTGATTTAAGAGATCAATACTTATTTTAAGTTACTTACTGAATATTTATTTAATCAATTAATAAATGAATTTAAATTTAATCTTTCAAGAACAATGGGTATAAATCTGTGGTTAGAACCACAGATTTCTGAACATTGACCAAAAAATAATCCAGGGCGTGAAATTATTAAACTACCTTGATTAATTCGTCCGGGAGATGCATCAATTTTTAATCCCATACAAGGAATAGTTCATGAATGGATTACATCAGTAGAAGTAACTAAAATACGAGTATTAACATTAAATGGGAGAGCAATTCGATTATCTACATCTAATAAGCGAAAATCGTTTAATTCTAATTCATTAGTTGGTTTTATATAGGAATCAAATTCAATTTTTTTGAAATCTGAATATTCATATGATCAAAATCACTGATGCCCAATTGCTTTAATAGTAACAATAGGATTATTAATTTCTTCAATTAAATATAAAATTTTTAGTGATGGTAAAGCGATAAAAATTAGTATAAAGGCTGGGAGAATAGTTCAAATTAATTCAATAAATTGTCCCTCTAAAAGAAGACGATTTGTTATTTTATTAATTATCAATGAAATTATTATATATAATACAATCACCGTGATTATAGTGATAATTATTATAGTATGATCATGAAATATAATAAGCTGTTCTATAATAGGAGTTACAGCGTCTTGGAAAGATAAAGTTAACCATGAGGAAATTTCTAAAAGAATATTAATTCATAAATGAATCTTAAATTCATTGCACTAATCTGCCATATTAGATTATTTAACAAGAATTGGTAATTCATAATATGAATGCTCTTGAGGAGGAAGTTTTTGTAATCATTCAATAGAAGATAAATTATTATTAGAAAACAATGAAATTCGCTTGGAAATTATACTTTCTCAAATAATAAATACTATAATTATAACTCTCACCAAAGAAATTAATCTACCAATTGAGGAAATACTATTTCATAAAGTATATATATCTGGGTAGTCAGAATAACGGCGAGGCAATCCTCTCAACCCCAAAAAATGTTGGGGAAAAAATGTTAAATTAACTCCAAGAAACATAGAAAAAAATTGAGTTTTTAATCATTTTGGATTCAATGTTAATCCAGTAAATAATGGGTATCATTGAATGAATCCTGCCATAATTGCAAAAACTGCACCTATTGATAAAACGTAATGAAAATGTGCAACAACATAGTAAGTATCATGAAGAACAACATCAATGGAAGAATTAGATAAAATAATTCCAGTCAATCCACCTATGCTGAATAAAAACACAAATCCCGAAGATCATATTGTTGAAATTGAAATTTTAGATGATACACCATGTATAGTTGCCATTCATCTAAAAACCTTAATGCCAGTGGGTACAGCAATAATTATAGTAGCAGAAGTAAAATAAGCACGAGTATCAACATCTATACCTACAGTAAATATATGATGAGCTCAAACTACAAATCCTAGTAAACCAATTGATAACATAGCGTATACTATGCCAATATAACCGAATGACTCATTTTTACCTCTCTCTTGAGTAATAATATGGGAAATTAACCCAAATCCGGGTAAAATTAAAATATAAACTTCGGGGTGACCAAAAAATCAAAATAAATGTTGGTATAAAATAGGGTCACCACCACCAGATGGGTCAAAGAATCTAGTATTAATATTACGATCTGTCAACAACATAGTAATAGCGCCAGCCAAAACTGGTAGTGAAAGCAAAAGAAGAAAAGCAGTGATTACGACAGATCAAACAAATAAAGGAGTCCGATCTAAATTTATTCCGGTAGAACGTATATTAATTACAGTAGTAATAAAATTAACAGCACCTAAAATTGAAGAAATACCAGCTAAGTGTAAAGAAAAAATTGTTAAATCTACGCTAGGGCCAGAATGAGCAATGTTAGAAGATAGGGGGGGATAAACTGTTCACCCTGTTCCAGCTCCTATTTCAACAGAAGATCTAACTAATAACAAAATTAATGAGGGTGGTAATAATCAAAAACTTATATTATTTATCCGAGGGAAAGCCATATCTGGTGCCCCAATTATTAAAGGTAGTAATCAATTACCAAAACCACCAATTATAATCGGTATAACTATAAAAAAAATTATAATAAAAGCATGGGAAGTAACAATTACATTATATAGTTGATCATTTCTCAGAAGAGGGCCAGGTTGTCCCAACTCTACACGAATAATTATACTTAATATTATTCCAATTATACCAGACCAAATTCCAAAAAGAAAATATATAGTTCCAATATCCTTATGGTTTGTAGAAAACAGCCATTTATTCATATTAATCAAGATGTCTGATTAAAGTAGTAAACTGTAAATTTACTTAAGAATAAAAATTTCTCTTGATAAGTTTTATAGTTTAAAAAAAACACTAAATTGCAAATTTAGGATTGATATGATCTAAGACTTACCATTAACAAGGTATTTTAAACTTTGAAGGTTGATAGTTTATTTAACTTAAAATCTTAAGTTAAAAACTTAAATATAATAAGAAAGGTAACAGACACTAAATTAATAAAAATAACTAATAAAGATGGTGTTGATAATGAAATTAAATTTCATTTAAATATTACTGATCTTATTATAATACATAAATATGAGCATCGAGTATAGTAAAAAATTACAATCAATGAAAAAACAATTATAAAAAACAATAAAACAAGTTGATTAGTAAAAACAACATATTCCAAAACAATTAATTTTCTCAAAAATCCTAGCATGGGGGGAATTCCTCCGAAAGATGCCATTAGGATCCAAAAAGAGATTTTAATTTTTAAATCGTATTCATTAATTATGATTTGATTAAGGTAAAAAATGTTTAAATCATTAATAAAGTAAATTACGCACCAAAGTATAATTATGTAAATAATTATATATATGATTCAGTAAGAAATTTCACTAATGCATGAACAAATAAAAGCAATATTAAAAATAGAAGAATATCCTAAAATCTTTCGAAATGAATTTTGATTTAAACCCATTGTTGCCCCAACAACAAGAGATAAAATAATAGGAATAGTAACAACTTGATTAACATAAGAAAAAACAATTAAAGGAGAAATCTTCATGATTGATAATAAAATAAAAATTGAATTAAAAGTTAAACCTTCAATAACCCCCAAAACTCAATTGTGAAAAGGGGATATACCAATTTTTAAAATTAAGGATACAATCAGTATAAAATTTCAAAAATTATTATTTATAATCATAAAAATTAATCCTAATATTAAAATTGATGATCTTATTCTCTGAATAATAAAATATTTCATTATACACTCTGATCTTAAAAGGTTCCTTCTTACCATAACAGGTATAAAGGATATAAGTCTAATTTCTAACCCAATTCAAATTATAATTCAATTATTAGAACAAGCACACATAATTACCCCAATAATTATGGTGCTGTAATATAATAAGTAAGTAGAATTTATAACCACTAAAAAGAAGAAGGTTTAACTTCTATAATTAGGGTATGAACCTAATAGCTTAATTAGCTTATCTTTTTTTATAAAAAAGTGTAAGACGCACATGAATTTTTGATATTCAAGGTAAAAGTTTAATTCTTTAATTTATAGTAAATGTATTTTTATACTTAATTTATTCTATCAAAATAACCCTTTAATCAGGCAATCTACT